ACACACACAAATACTAACGATAAAATTTAACCTTATTTCTAACAACTACACTCATAACCAAAAAACCAAATACCAAAGCTAAACACAAACACAAATACAATCAACCCTCTCTAACACTACACAACATACCACTAAACTCACTGCCAACCAACAAATAATAAATAAATACACAAATAAACAACCCAAAACCAAATCACAAACTCACACCAACCCTAAAAACACTATTGTACAAAACAAAATTTCTATTAGGATTAAACACCGACACAAAAATAAACAAAACATAAACACCACCTACATACACCAAACATAAAAGCAATGAGTATCAACTAAACCCATAAACCATATAACATATACAACCAGCTAATAATGCATTCACCACCAACATCACACAATAATAAATGCAATGACTAGTAAAACAAAAAAGTATTAACACACAAAAATACATAATTACAAAAACCTCTAACAACATAAAATCTGCTCAGTCAAACAACCATCTATAGCACGAAAAGCCAACATAATACAAATTATACTAAAACAGAAACACACTAACCAAACTAACAACAATTACCAACAACCTCCACAACAATAGGCATCACCCCATGATTAACACCACACAACTCAGCACAATAACCAACAAAAGACCCATGCTGAGACGGACAAAAAAACAAATGATTAAGACGACCAGGAACAGCATCCATCTTCAAATTCAACGAAGGAACAGAAAATGAATGAATAACATCCATAGACGTAACAATCAAATGATAAGGTATACCATAAACCATCCGCAAAGGCTTATCTACCATAAAGTAATCACCAACAGGAAACGAATCATAACAACCACCAGAATATTCATACGTCCAATACCACTGATGACCAACAACCTTAATAGTCTCAGAAGAAAAACAATCTAAATCACTAGTGATAAAATTCACTTTCAAAGCACATAAAACCAACACAATCAAAGTAGGAATAACAGTCCAAACCAACTCTACAACCTGATTCTCCCTACCAAAATTAACAGTACCAACACCAACCACCAAATTCCAACATAACAAAACATACACAAAAAAAACAATAAACACACAAACAGCTATAATATAACACACAATATCATAGTACAACAATGACAATTTCACTACAACCAGGATAACCTAGTAATTAACTTCAAATTCATTTAAAGTTACCTTGTTACGACTTACCTCAATAACAACCGAGGGTGACGGGCGGTGTGTACCTGAGCTAAACTACATTCACATTAACAAACTCATTTTAACATTACTATTAAGTCCTAAATCATATCATATTACAACAACACCTTTATAAATGTAACACACAAAAACTCCTATAAGCAGCACATAGACTTAGCTTAATTAAAACTACACAAACTTAAATTATACAACAATAATATCAAACCAGACATACACCAACATGATAAGAGTAAATTAATAGGCGGACCATCCTTCACTACGCACCTTCCCCTAACAAGAATCGCTCACTGCCAAATCATTTTAGTTACAAAACTAGAACAACATTACAAAATATATTAATGGGGTATCTAATCCCTGTCATCACATACATCATGACAAAATTTATTTACCAAACACTATCGCAAAAAAATTTAACCTAACATTGCGCATAAATAAATAAACACAATTCACACAAAAAGCAAAGAAAACAGACTAACCGCAGATGCTGGCACTGTGACCTATCCCCTTTAATTGCACCACCCTTATAAGAATCGCATCTTAACAAAAAATTAACTGCTGATAAAAATAACCAGAAAACATAACCAAAAACCATAAACACACTTCATGCAGCCAATGAAACAAAACTTCTTATTGCCACAATTAAACAATTAAAACACGGAGTCAAAATCGTAACCCTAATCAGCTTTTGCAAAACCAACCAATATTCGCATTCAATAAAAAAATTTACTGTCCTTTCGTACTGATAAACTTCTACAATAGATAAGAACCGACCTGGCTCACGCCGGTCTTAACTCAACTCATGGAGGCTCAAAGGTCGAACAGACCTTAAATCTCAACTACTACACCAAGACCTTAGCCTAAGTCAACATCGAGGTGGCAAACAATTAATTCGATAAGACCTCTAATTAATCATCACACTGTTATCCCTAGGGTAACTTAACCCAATAAACCAATCTCACTTCAGGGTCACAATATCCATAAAACAACAAAATTTGCCCCAAACAAAAACAAAAGATCCTAGGGTCTTTCCGTCTTATTAAACACTAAGGATTCTAAACCCTTAAAATCAATTTCAATCAAATACCAAATATTCATACCAATCACGTCAAACCATTCAAACAAGCCTCCAATTAAAAGGCAATTAATTATGCTACCTTCGCACAGTCAATATACTGCGGCCATTAATTAACCAACATTGGGCAGGCACTACCAACTATAATTTAAGTTAGAAATGTTTTTAATAAACAGACGGAAAGAACTCAAGAAATAAATAGCATAATAAAATTACTTATTTAACGATAATATAATTACCAAATATAAAAAACAGTCGTTCAAATAATTAACACATAACTAAACCAACAAAGACCATATTTACAACAATATAACAAAAAATAGGTACCTCTAACCTTATAAACAACACACCAACACAACCAAGTGTATAAAAATATGAATGACCTAATAGCCACACATATTTCACTAAATTATAAACAACTAAACAGCTATAAAGCTTTACGACTTACTTATCACCTCATAGATTCAATCTACAAAACCTTACTCAGACCTAACAACACTTCCAAACAATCAAACCTAAGATCAAAACCTTTCGGTATAAAAATATACTTTAAAAAACTCCGTTAAGCATGACGCAAAAGGCAAATAAACCAAAATAACCAACCTAACAACTAAACAGCCAGGCCAACGACTAATAATCAACTTAGACTTACAAAATCCACATTATACACTTTAACTAATTAACCAACAGCAAACACATACGTACAATCATCAACCCAACGCATATAATACACACCATAAGTATAATCAACATTATACGGATAACAAAAATAATCATTGTGACAAGCCACAGGACTCATCAAATAATCAACTAAACCAGAAGATTTATAAGAACCTAAAACCTCATTCTTAGTAACAATAGACTCCCACAAAATAAACACAAAAAAACACCCACTAAAAGCAGATATAAAAGAGCCAACAGTACACACTAAATTAACCCAATTATACCTATACTCATAAATACACACACGACGTGGCAACCCACACAACCCAAAGTAATGCATAGGAAAAAAACAAAGATTAAATCCAACATTAGAAATTATACACTGACATTGTAACAAACACTTATTCAACCTCAAACCAGTAATCAAAGGCCACCACCAAATAAACATAACAATAATCCTTATATATGAACCTAATGACATAACATAATGAAAATGAGCCACCACAAACCAAGTATCATGTAAAACATTATCCAACACACAAGCAGACAAAACTATACCAGTAACACCTCCAAACGTAAACAACACTATAAATGAAACAACTCATCATAAAATTGGATCACTAACATTAACACTAGAATTTAATAACATATACAATCAAGTAAACACCTTTATACCAGTAGGAACCCCTATAATCATAGTAACAGAACTAAAAAAAACAGCCGTCTTAACATCCAACCCAACAGTAAACATATGATGACCTCACACCCTACTACCTAAACACACTATAGAAAACATAGCAAACAACAATCCATAAAACCCAAACGCATCTAAATTAGCACTAATACTCAAACAAATATGACTAACTATACCAAAACCAGGCAAAATTAATACATAAACCTCAGGATGACCAAAAAATCAAAACATATGTTGAAATAAAATAGGATCACCACCACCTAGCGGATCAAAAAAAGCAGAACAAAATTTACGATCAAACAAAAGCATAGTAATAGCCGCAGCCAAAACAGGTAACGTAACCAACAACAAAATCGAAGTAAATAAATAAGACCAAAGAATTATTGAAGTACGAGAAAACACTTTAGTCATAAAAACACTATACAAAGTACAAATAAATTTGATAGAACTAAAAATACTAGACACACCAGCCAAATGTAAAGAAAACATCAAAAAATCAACACCACAACTACTAGAAAAATATGAAGAAGATAACGGAGGATAAAAAGTCCAACCAATACCAGCCCCAAAACACATTCTAACCAACAACAAAACCAACGAAGGAACCAAAAGTCAAGCACTCAAAGCATTCAAACGCGGTAAATTCAAATCAGACAACCCGCCTAATAAAGGCAATAAATAATTACCAAACCCACCAATCAATATCGGCATTAAGAAAAAAAAAATCATTATTATACCATGATTAGTAACCAAAAAATTATAACAATCCAAAGGTATCACATTATAATAAGGCTCCAAAAAATTAACACGAATCAACAAACTAAAACTCAAACCAACAAAACCAGACCACACACCTAACAAACTATAAATCACACCTATACGCTTGTGATCCAAAGTCAATATCCATCTACTTAACCACATAACTCTCATAACCATAAGATGACCAAACCAGCCACTAAATGTTTTGAAAACATACAGTCAAAATTAACTTAATCCTATAAAAAAACAAAAGAGAAAGTCAAACCTAAATGACACAAAATTATTAGCAGTAACTCCACAATTTTCTCTAACCACACCAATTAATAAACTCAACGCACATAACCACTAAACAACTCAACAATAAAACCAAAAAACATCACCAACAAAAAAAAATAATAACACAAAAATTTACCAAACAAAACACCCTGAGAAGGCATATTCAACAACAAAGATATCTCCAAATCAAATATCACAAACACAACCAACAAAGAAAAATAAGTAAATCTAAAACAATTCAAACTAATAACAGCAGGAAAAAAACCACATTCATAAGAACTACACCACTGAAATCCAAAAATACCACTCTTATTCAACAATCCACAATTAAAAAAATAAATAACAAAACCCAACAAAAAAAAACAAAAAAAAACAAAAAAAAAAACAACCATCTAACCCACAGTGGAAACCACATTACTGAGGTAAGAACTCAGCTCTTAGTATAGATATATGGGTGACAATATTAACGGAAAATAAATTCACAATTTACTATATCAAAGTAACCTGCTATGCAGCCCTATTAACCAAACCTCTCAACGAGACCAAGGATTCCCAAAACCCACATTCTGTAATTAAACTAAAGTAAGCTACGACGACCATAATGGCAATAACCATTTCTTGAAGTTAACAGCATCACGATTTGAATAATCTATACAGACATAAAAATGACATAAAGTTTAATTAACAATGGCAAAAAATCCTAAAATCAGCACACATAAGCAAACCCCTCAGAAAAATTTCACAAAGCAATCATAACGAACACGCGGTAAAGTAGCCCGAGCTCACATCAAAAATAATAAATTAAACATAAGCATCAACATACCAATAAAACCACCACCAACCATCAAAACCACCACCAACCATGAAAACACATACATAACTATGTACTCACAAGCAAACAAGCACATAAAATAAATACCACTATACTCAACGTTAAACCCACTAACCAATTCCCTTTCAGCTTCACCATAATCAAACGGAGTACGATTAGTCTCACACAGCACACATATCAAAAATAACCCATAAATTAACGGAAATACTAACAAACTTGACCAACAATTGTAGTAAAAATCAATTAAACCATAACTACAACTGGACAAAGCACAAAAAATCACTACACACATAAAACAAGCCTCAAATCTAACAGACCCAAAAGCACACCGAACTGATCTCAAAAACGAATAATTATTGTAACTTCCCCAACCAGTACACAGTAAAGAATACCTAGAAACTCTAGCAGCAACCAAAAACCACAATACAGAAAGACCACTATAACTAACCCTATAATACCTACCATAAATAAAAGAATAAACAATCACCAAAGCTACCAACAACATAACACCAAATAAACCAACATATCTACGACTCTGAAAATAAAAACCCTTAAACTTAACTACCAGCTTCAACAAATCAGCAAACCTCTGCAACAAACCAATTATACCAACCTTATTTGGTCCCTTACGAGACTGAGAATAACCTAAAACCTTACGTTCACCTAAAACAAAAAAAGCAATTATTAACAGACTAATTAACAGACCAAAAACTCCAGATACTAACCCAAAAACAACCATCTAAGCAATCTGATAGACAAAATCACCATCAACAAGACAAATCGACATTCTAATTAAACTAAGATCACCAACAACATAAAGGTAACTACCTATCATTGAGACGCAAACTCAATATTCTTAATAAACTATAATGTTAAAGCTAGTAAAGCTCAAACTGAGTTCAATCGCGTGTAAAACGAAAATTTTTCATAAACTACATTACAGCAACAACCTCCTACAAAATAAACTACTCAACCCAACAATTAAATACACTACTGTAAAAATATTCACCACCCAACTTAAACAAAAAAAACTGCTCAGAAAATCTATAAACAATTCAAATCAACAAAATGTATACAGAAGAATAAAATATACCAACACACACACTTAACTTATAAACAAAAGGCATAGACAAAGGAGTTATCAATAACAAAAAACAAAACACCCAAAAATAATATCCCTTCAAATCTGTAGAATCAGAAATGACCACAAAATAAACAATCCTGCACAACCCCCAAAAAAAATAATATCAATAAATAAAAAAACAGATTTCCGCCCCACTACAAAAACATGCAACAACTAACGTAGCAACAGACGATAATGAAATATGACACCACACATATTCTCAACTTAACCTAAAAAACCACACCAAACATCTACATACAAATATAGTTAACCAACAATCAACAAACACAAAATCCAACCCAGAAATCTGATACAAAAAACAGAAAAACAGCACAGGAAACTTCATAACAACACTCAAAAGGAATATAAATACCCACCTACCAACTCTAAATACACGATATACCCATAACATAAACGGAAATAAGCCAAACTTCACAACAAACCCAAAAAAAACAAAATAATACAACCTATTAATCAACAATCCAGAAACTAACAACACAGACGATAACCCAGACATTATTATATATCTTAAAATAGATCCATACAAATTATAAAATTTCAAACCAAAACCAGCAAAAAATGAAGGAACAATAGCCAATCCACACAACTCCAAAAAAACTCAAAACCCTAACAATCTATCAACTACACAACACAAAAAACAAAACAATATAGAAAAAACAAATGAAAAGATAACAACATCAAAATAAAAAACACGCACAAACATTTATTATTAATCTAGTGATCAACTGAAAAATCTAAAATTCCAGATACAATGTACCAATGAATTAACGCAACAAAAATTTCATAAAAAAACAACCCAACTAAAACCAAACACCATCACCAACTAACAAAACACAAATTACCTAATGCCACAGCACCAAAGCATCCTAACCTAATATTTATAAAAGGACGCAAAACCAACACAATAGGACGAATAATATAACTAATAGATTCAGCCAAACACACTAAAAAGCATATATACAAAGGGGTTCCTAATGGAACAAAACTAGCAAAAAATCTATTAACTCCAAAAAAAACACGACACATAAACAATGACACAAACATGACAAAAACCACACCAAACAAAAAAACAGAAAACAAATAAATCCTATAACAATACGGTAGACGATAAATCATAAACCACATTAATACCGACACTAATAAAACAAAGTAATAATATGACACACCATTAAACACCAACATATAAACTCGACCAATTAAAGAACCAAAATCACTGATAAAAATCATAAAACTACTCAACCAGACACAAAAATGTGTAAAATGGAGACATGAACCCCACAGTTTAATTAACTTACCAGTCTCTTTAACAAAAGTTATCCTCAACGCTTCAAATTGATGCTTTAATTTAAGCTAAAAGAAATTTAATGGACAACTAATCTCCTTCATGACCAAAACACAAAATGCAAAAACACCTCATTAAACTTCTACAACACAACTATTGCAAAGTAACATCAAAACACCAAAAAGCACAAAAAAAAATAATAACAATGATAAGAAACACATACAAACTCATAATATTCACTACGAATCAACAAATGACCACACAAAATCAACGGAACCAATCCACCAAAAAATAAATAACACACCCAAAATAATAAATAAAACAACAAACCAGAACACTGACTAACCAAATACACTTCACAGAAAAACTGTATAGTAGTAGGAAAAGAACACAACCTCAACATCCTAAACACCACAATAACCATTCTAACAACACCACCGATACCAGACTTTAATAGAACCAAATTACGAGTATTTGAAACATCATAAAAACACCACAGTAAACCAAACACCAAAGCTGCACTTAACCCGTGACCTAAACAATAAAAGAATCTGTAACCAATACTAATCCAATCACTAACAAAAAACCCCAAAAACGGAATAACAATATGCGACAAACTCAAAAACGCTAATCAACGCTTACCATCCAACTCACTACACGCAGTAACCAAAAACCCTATAGCAACAAGGCAACAGACAAATAAATAACCAACAAAAGTCAAATCAAAAACAAAAAACGTACTACGATAAACACCTAATAATCCTAACTTCATGATATACCCACTTAAGAAAATAGATACTATACTAGTAGACTCAGCATGAACTATAGGCAACCACGTATGAAAAGGAACTAAAGGAACCTTAGTAAAAAACACAAATGACAAAACATAAAAAATACTTAAAGAAACATTACAACCATAGCCCCACTCATTAAAAAAAAACGATCCTTTAACGTATGACAAATACAACAGTATAAGAATTAAAGGCAAACTAGTACTTAACAAATAACCTGAAAAATATCACCTAGCTAAAAATCGCTCAGAATACGGAGACTCGCTGAAAATCAAATACAACAAAGGAAACATCGACAATTCATAAACACACCAAAAAATCACCGAATGATTGATACAAAAACACAAAACAGCAAAAACCATACTAACAACTAAAAAAAACCGAACCTGAGTAGACAATAAACCAAAAAACATAACCTGACTATAAAAACCCAAAATTAACACCAATATCACCAAATAAAATGATACAGAATCAAACACAAACAACCCACTAAATACCTTGTCACCAACTAATCAACAACAACCAACCCCACATCTGTATAATAGACTTAATCACAAACACACACTAACAATTAAAAATCAACCAATTCCAAACATGAAGAACATTCTCATACCCGAGTTAACACAGTCAACCTAATAATAATTTCCATGGTAGAAATCACCATCAATACGATAAAAATCATATGATTATCGAGAGAAGAAAACAATAAACAAAACAAAAGAACCAACACATTAAATTTCTCTAGAATAATCAAACTATTTAAAAAACGACCAACAGTTAAAAAATAACTAACCATAATTACAAAACTAAATAATAAAAATAAAGTAACCACCTCCTAACAACAATTAGTACAACTTAAAAATAAGCATCATTAATACCATCATTACACTAAACAACTGACAAACAATCAAATAAGGATACTCCGGATGACAACCACCCAAATAAGTCAACGACAAAAACAAACTAACAATTAATCAAAAATTAACCTGACGACACATTCTATAAACACTTGACCTGCCATCAGTTGGTACTCACAGAAAAAAAATAAAAGACACAATCAATAACAAACCACCAATCTTCGAATTAATACACCGAAGTATAGCATAAAACGCCAAAAAATACCACTCCGGCTTAATTCTAACAGGAGTATTTAAATAATCAGCCTCTAAATACGACTCGATATCAACCAACAAATCAGGCACAAAAAACAACCAAAAAACCACTAATCTACAAATAACCAAAAACGATACAAAATCCTTTACAGTGAAATACGAATGAAAACAAACCAAATCATTAAACGAGTGAAATGAAAACAACGGATTTCTACTACCACTCCTATGAAGATAAAACAAATGAACAACCATCAAACCAAATATTATGAAACCCAAACAAATATGAACTGAAAACACACGAATCAATGTATCACCAGACACTGAAAATCCACCGACAACATACTTATAAATAATAGAACCAACTATGGGTAATCTATCAACAATTGAAGTGATAACAGTAGCAGCCCAATAAGACATTTGATGTCAAGGTAAAATATAACCAGTAAACGCCTCACCCATAACCAACAAATACAACATAAAACCAACATTCCAAACACCCTTCTTAACATAACTTCCATAATACAAAGCCATACCCATGTGAAAAAACAACAAAATAAACAACACATTAACACCAACCATATGCCAATACCGAAGACATCAAGTAAAAAAAGAATCATTAGATAAATTCATAACCATAAAAAACCTACACATAAAATCAGCCACATACACAAAAGACAACAACACTCCAGTAATAATCTGAAGAACCATAAACATAGACAGAACAAAACCACTACTTCAATAATAATTCAAAGAATAATTAATTGGTAAATCTATTAAATTACGCCGAAACAACACAATCATCCAATTACTAATACGACAAAATCAGTATTCAACAGAACCACAATCTACCAGTTTAAACTAACCTATTAGTAACTAACACACATAAACAACCGTATACACAAGAAGCCAAATATAATCTACAAAATGCCAATATCATGTCAACACAGTACAACGATAAACACCAAAATTATATCTTCCAACCAAAAACATCGTCACTAACCCAATAACCCCAAACACAACATGCCTAAAATGCAAACCAACTGTACAAAAACTACCAGAGTAAAATCTACCATCAACAATATTAAAACTAATCTCCTCCATCTCTAAAACCTGTAAAACAACAAAACTCAAACCCAAAACTATAGTCATAAACAAAAACAAATCACAATAACGCCAACCCAATAAATGATGAAAACCAGTAACAGTAACTCTAGACCCCAACAAAACAAAACACCCAACAAACGGAATCTCCAATGAACTAGACAAACTACTATAAGACCAACAATCAAAAAACAAACAACAAATCAAAAATCTACCAAAAACTACTACCTCACTTAACACAAACAACCAAAAAGACGACTCATATTTACAAACCATATAACTTAATCCATCATATAAAAAAATAACTATAAGTAACCACACACAAACTAAAGTGATAAACACAAACCTAACCTTCCACAAAAACAACCCAACCAAACCCAAACCAACAAAAGAAGCACTAAACACCGGAATTACAGACATAATTATGAAGCCTAAAAACATAGATCATTTTTTTGGAAAAAAAACATAATACAAAATTATACTAGCAACATTACACTACAAATATGATATTATTGATTTTAATCAAAACCTACATAAAATCAATAATGTTATTAATACTATACATATATGGGGCCCCTACCCCATATATGTATAGTATTAATAGAGACTATACATATTTACTTTCGTTCCTTATATTATATTTGTTAATATAATATAGTAACATTCAAATTTATTTACACAACTAAATTATAGATAAACAAACCGAACACACTGAACAAAAAAATTTTTAACATTGCTCAACCATAAACAATACTGCTAACGCGACCAACACCATAAAATGAAATCATTACTAAATAATCTCATCGAAGAAAAAAAAAATTAACCACAAATGATACATCATAAAACAACTTATAAAACCACTCAACCAATCTGTCGCACCCAAATAAACTTCCTCTTCATCACCTAAAAATTACACTATCATAAAACATTACAGATATCCATAAAGCCAAAAATTGAACAAACACTAAACCAACACTTCAAACCATAACTAAATAATTAACCTCATCTAACAACAAAAATACATAAAATTTCACAAATAGCCAAAAATAAACCATTAATCCAGAACTAAAATAAAACAACACACCAAAAGATAAACTACTCCTTACATTACATAAAACTCTACATAACCGAAAAGAATACACATAAGACAAAAAAACACATATAACAACCACAAAACAGACCACAATATTAATGACAACACCAACAAAATTAGCTAACAAAAAGTGCTTAGTAAAAAATACCCCAATAAATGGAACACCAGATAAACCAAGAACCACACTAAACAACCTAAACAAATTTCACGATCCATAGAAAACAGATCTATACACACAATTTCTAGACTGCGAACCACCACTACCACTCATCACATCACCAACTAACATAAACAATATACACTTAGACACACCATGACTTATTAACTGAAATAACGACAACATAATGTCACCATAAATCAAGTACAAAACGCATCAAGAAATATTATTACAGGTAGACAAAGCCACAACCTTCTTCAAATCAAAAAAAAAGAACCTTCTAACCCCAGTTACAAACACCGTAAACAAAAGCATAACACTAAAAACTATTACAGAGCCACTAAAATGCAAAAGGTAATCATAACGCATAACAAACCAAACACCAGCAGCAACTAAAGTGGAAGAATGAACTAAAGAACTTACTGGAGTTGGGGCCCGCATTGCCTCCAACAACCACCTGATAAAAGGATAACCAGCACTCTTAGAAAAAATTAACAAAAAAAAACACACAAATCAAGGAAACCACCCACTATCAACATAACAACTTAAACCAATCAACATAAACAAGCACACATCACCAAATCGAGATGACACCAAAGTAACAACAGAAGAACGCAAACTCAGATAATTATCATAAAACAAAATCAAAAAAAATCTAATAACACCTAAATACTCTCAAAAAACTAACGTACATAAATAATCACCAGTACACACCAACATACCCATAACCCTAACAAACAAAACAATCAACTTCAACAACATAAACCCTACACAACTACCACTAAAATAATGACCAGTATAATGATAAACATAAAAAAAACATATTAAAAGCATAACCAGTAACCCAAAAGTTACCACATCAAAATCAAAATTAATAAACCAATAACAACCCATCATAGACAAAAATCTTAAACTAACTAGAAACCTGACACCATTAATGAATAAAAAATACGATAACAAACTCAAAATCAACCTCATAAATAAAGCACCAACCATCAAAAACATACGATACATAAATATCCATCTTATGGCCGTAACATAAGCCAAATTGCATGTCCTCAACAAACAGTAAATAGCCAGGAAACATCCATAATTAATGCTTAAAACTAACTCATATCACTTCTGACATAGCTACATTACACTAACCTACCTTGTTAATAAAAACAACAAAAATGATTTCAAATCAAATATACGCACAGGTCACCAAATAACCTAACTTCATACACAACAATCAGCTAAACAGTAAAGAGACAACTAGTCATAAATTAAACCTAAATTAATCCCATATATTAAAATTTTTTTCTGGCATCTTTACAAAAATTTTTTTTTAACTTCTGGGCATCTCAAACCACATAAATTTTCCCACATAATTTGTGAAAAATTCCTGATTAACTACAGAGATTTCAAAGGGTTTACAACCCACCACATTTAACATATGCTAAATCAGA